GCAAGGGTAGATGCCGAATCTTATACTTATACATGGGACATCGAACCGATGAATTTACTAGCTTTGAGTCATTACAAAGTTTAAGGGCGGTGCTCTTCGAGACTGTTTTTGCTGTTAAAAAAATAAATCGATTTATGATGCAGCTTATACTTTATACCCTTTTGACTAAAGATCTGTTACTATGATGTGTTTAATTTATTGTAGATAATGTATTTGGATTAAAAGCCTTGTACACTACATGTTTGTAAGATTTATGGATCTCAGATCTAAAAGCTTCAAAGGGCTGTTTCATAGTATCCATAGTAAAATAAAAATTAAAACAAGTATGGCTTTCCACCCTACTAGGAGTCGTATTAAAGGTTTTATGCTAAAAAGTAGTATAAAGTATTATATAAATAAAAATTTATCTACATTATAATATCAAAAGTTAAGACATAAATTTTTATTATTCGTTGATTACATTATATAGACGTCCTTAAAAAATATTAATGCACATGTATTCTACCTAATGGAGATATAGACTTTTTTTATTTCTGATACATTATCAGAATATGGGAGGTGCTTCAATTTTTACCAACTTGATCTTGTTACCCCTGGCAACAAACATCTATTAACCATTTCTTTAAGTTTATGTCTAGATAGTCCAAAGTCTCGATAGTTCGCTCTTGCTCGTCCAGTCACAAAACAACGTCGTCTAAGGCGTGTAGGCGCACTATTCCGTGGTAGGGATTGTAACTTTCCATGAATTTTATTATTCCACTGTTTATTCAACAAATTAGTTTTACTTATTTCTTTTTTTGAGGATCGACGAATCAAATGATATTTCTGTTCTAACTTTTCCCTTTTTTTATCCCTTTGAATCCAACTTTTCCTTGCCATAATGATTACGTTACTGTTACTCGAAATTATATAAGTCAGATATTATATGTAAAAGTATAACAATATATTATCTTATGCCCATAAAAATAAATGTTATTATTGCAAATACAATATGATCATAAAACAAAATTTACTAAGTCAGTAAATAAAAAATATAAATACAGTATACCAAAAAATATGTCTAATTAAAATAAAAATATTAACAACAAAATATATCAATTAGTTATAACAAAAAAATTAGTAAAAGACAGCTATCAGAATTAATTAGATATGCATATAAATTAACTCAAATATAAAAAATATACTTTATTATTGTATAGATAGACTTTTTTATTTTCATTATTACTTTTTTACATTACTAAAGGTCTAAGTTAAGACGAAAAGTATGGTAGAAACATATACATACATGACAGCATATTTATATCTATATGTAATTGTAGATATAAAATTATATAAAATTAATATAAATTTTTCGAAATAAAACCGTATAAATAATACGTTTGTATAATAATATTATTGTTTTTATTTTAGAAAAAAAAAAAATCTAATAAATAATTAGTTTTAATTAAGGAATTTTAAAATTTTGTTTGACGAGAATAATATTCTACAATTAATGATTCTTTTATTTTCAAACTAATAAATTTAATATCTATTATTTGATTAACTAATCCTTTCTGTTGTAATGGATAAAGGGTCAAATGTTTTGGTATTTTTTTTAATGAAGATTCTTTTATAAAATTCCTAACTAAGAATAAATCGAGATAGCTCAGTTGGTAGAGCAGAGGACTGAAAATTCTCGTGTCACCAGTTCAAATCTGGTTCTTGATAAAATATGTCTTTTGCTAAAAAGTTTTAATTAGTATTTTAAACATATAAAAATAATCTAAGATTTTTATATAAATATATTAAATAAATATTTTAAAGATATAATTTATTTACATTATATATATATAATAATTAATTATAATAATTAATGCTAATATTTTTTTTTTCACATTAACATAATATTAATAAAGTTATTTAAAATTAGTTAAAATCATATATTTTTTATTTAATTTTTCATTATTAATTAGTTCAGTTTTAAATATATCTTTAATATACAGAATATTTAATGTCACGCTATAGGGGACCAAAATTAAAAATAATACGTCGACTAGGATATTTGTCAGGGTTAACTAAAAAAAAGATTAAATTTAAATATATCCATAAAAAAAAAATTAATTTTAATAAAAAATCCAAATATAATGTCCGTTTAAAAGAAAAACAAAAATTACGTTTTTATTATGGTATTACAGAAAGACAATTAATAAATTATTTCCTTATATCTAAAAAATCTAGAGGGCCTACTGGTCAAATTTTATTGCAATTATTAGAAATGCGTTTAGATAATATAATTTTTAGATTAAATATGGCTTCTACTATTCCTGGAGCTAGACAATTAATAAATCATGGACACATTTTAGTTAATGGTAGAGAAATAAATATACCAAGTTATCGTTGTAAACCTAAAGATATTATTACAGTTCGGGATGACAAAAAATCTAAGGACTTAGTTAGGAATTTTATAAAAGAATCTTCATTAAAAAAAATACCAAAACATTTGACCCTTTATCCATTACAACAGAAAGGATTAGTTAATCAAATAATAGATATTAAATTTATTAGTTTGAAAATAAAAGAATCATTAATTGTAGAATATTATTCTCGTCAAACAAAATTTTAAAATTCCTTAATTAAAACTAATTATTTATTAGATTTTTTTTTTTTCTAAAATAAAAACAATAATATTATTATACAAACGTATTATTTATACGGTTTTATTTCGAAAAATTTATATTAATTTTATATAATTTTATATCTACAATTACATATAGATATAAATATGCTGTCATGTATGTATATGTTTCTACCATACTTTTCGTCTTAACTTAGACCTTTAGTAATGTAAAAAAGTAATAATGAAAATAAAAAAGTCTATCTATACAATAATAAAGTATATTTTTTATATTTGAGTTAATTTATATGCATATCTAATTAATTCTGATAGCTGTCTTTTACTAATTTTTTTGTTATAACTAATTGATATATTTTGTTGTTAATATTTTTATTTTAATTAGACATATTTTTTGGTATACTGTATTTATATTTTTTATTTACTGACTTAGTAAATTTTGTTTTATGATCATATTGTATTTGCAATAATAACATTTATTTTTATGGGCATAAGATAATATATTGTTATACTTTTACATATAATATCTGACTTATATAATTTCGAGTAACAGTAACGTAATCATTATGGCAAGGAAAAGTTGGATTCAAAGGGATAAAAAAAGGGAAAAGTTAGAACAGAAATATCATTTGATTCGTCGATCCTCAAAAAAAGAAATAAGTAAAACTAATTTGTTGAATAAACAGTGGAATAATAAAATTCATGGAAAGTTACAATCCCTACCACGGAATAGTGCGCCTACACGCCTTAGACGACGTTGTTTTGTGACTGGACGAGCAAGAGCGAACTATCGAGACTTTGGACTATCTAGACATAAACTTAAAGAAATGGTTAATAGATGTTTGTTGCCAGGGGTAACAAGATCAAGTTGGTAAAAATTGAAGCACCTCCCATATTCTGATAATGTATCAGAAATAAAAAAAGTCTATATCTCCATTAGGTAGAATACATGTGCATTAATATTTTTTAAGGACGTCTATATAATGTAATCAACGAATAATAAAAATTTATGTCTTAACTTTTGATATTATAATGTAGATAAATTTTTATTTATATAATACTTTATACTACTTTTTAGCATAAAACCTTTAATACGACTCCTAGTAGGGTGGAAAGCCATACTTGTTTTAATTTTTATTTTACTATGGATACTATGAAACAGCCCTTTGAAGCTTTTAGATCTGAGATCCATAAATCTTACAAACATGTAGTGTACAAGGCTTTTAATCCAAATACATTATCTACAATAAATTAAACACATCATAGTAACAGATCTTTAGTCAAAAGGGTATAAAGTATAAGCTGCATCATAAATCGATTTATTTTTTTAACAGCAAAAACAGTCTCGAAGAGCACCGCCCTTAAACTTTGTAATGACTCAAAGCTAGTAAATTCATCGGTTCGATGTCCCATGTATAAGTATAAGATTCGGCATCTACCCTTGCCCTTGCTTCTTTCAGGCAAGACTACTGGTTTAGGACTTATTATAAATGATTTTAATATAATATATGAATATTTTTATTTAAATAATGATGTATTATAATATAAAGAAATATATATAGAAGAAATATATGAATATTTTTATAATCTTTAACATCAGTTATGAATATAACACTTTATTTTTAGGATTTATTTATGAGAACAAAAAAATCTCCCTCGAAATAATGAATTAATAATTTTCACAACAACATAAGTCTACTCAAAACAAATTAGGCACTAATAACACGTTTTACAGTAATATTTTAACAAAGTTTTAAATTAAGACTACTATTATAAACTATATATATATATAAAATCTTATATATATAGTTTATAAGCGCTTTATTATGTATGAATATTGAATATTTTAGTACCAAAATACATTATTATTTAATTTATTTCATCATATAAATAACTATTGAGTTCATAAAGATAACCAAATAACATTCGTTATAATATTTAATAAATTATACCTAATATGAAATTTGAACCAACGGCATCCAACGTATGAAAGCGATACTCTAACCACTGAGTTAATTAGGTCTGTAAAACTAACTAGGATAGGCGTTCTTAATTAAACCAGATAAAACAAAATGCAATGAATTCAATCACAAACAATCATAAACAGATATTAAAGTAAACCTATTCCAGACTATACAAATGTGTGTCTAGCTCACGCAATGTTTTTTGAATAAAACCCTTTATTTAATTTTAACTAATTACTTATGCCTTAACTATGGCATTACTCCGCTTCGGAGTTAAAATAGCTTTTTTTTTATATATATATTATTTTTTAAAACAATATCGTATGCTATGACACTTTAGTCCATAGTCAATCCTCTATTCTGATAGGAAGCAGGTGACAATTTTATAAAATTTATTCCATTATTTATTAATAAATACTGCTAAA